AGAACCCTTTTTTTGCAATTCCTATAATGCAATTGGAGCTTATCGGCAGAAAAGAATCAATTTAGATAGTCCTTTGTGGCTTCGGTGGCAATTAGATCAACGCGTTATTGCTTCAAGAGAAGTTCCTATCGAAGTTCACTATGAATCTTTTGGTAACTATCATGAGATTTATGCACACTATCTAATAGTAAGAAGTGTAAAAAAAGAAACTTTTTGTATATATATTCGAACCACAGTTGGTCATATTTCTTTTTATCGAGAAATCGAGGAAGCTATACAAGGTTTTTCTCAAGCCTGTTCGTATGATACCTAATAATATGGTATTAAAAAAAAGTAATTCTAGGACACCCGTGTGAATTCGGACCTCTCCGATTCAACCCGGACCGTAGCATAGTTCTTGACCTAAAATTCTACGCAAATCAAGATCGAGAAAAGGAAGTTTTGCAATCATTGACTCAAACTCATTGTCGAATCCCATTCAGCAGAATATGGAGGTACTTATGGCGGAACGGGCCAATCTGGTATTTCACAATAAAGTTATAGATGGAACTGCTATTAAACGACTTATTAGCCGATTAATAGATCACTTCGGGATGGCATATACATCACACATACTAGATCAAGTAAAGACTCTAGGTTTCCAGCAAGCCACTGCTACATCCATTTCATTAGGAATTGATGATCTTTTAACGATACCTTCCAAGGGCTGGCTTGTCCAAGATGCTGAACAACAAAGTTTGATTTTGGAAAAACACCATCATTATGGGAATGTACATGCGGTAGAAAAATTACGCCAATCTATTGAGATATGGTATGCTACAAGTGAATATTTGCGACAAGAAATGAATCCTAATTTTAGGATGACGGACCCTTTCAATCCGGTCCATATGATGTCTTTTTCGGGAGCTAGGGGAAATGTATCTCAAGTACATCAATTAGTAGGTATGAGAGGATTAATGTCGGATCCCCAAGGACAAATGATTGATTTACCTATTCAAAGTAATTTACGCGAAGGACTGTCTTTAACAGAATATATTATTTCTTGCTATGGAGCCCGTAAAGGAGTTGTAGATACTGCTGTACGCACATCAGATGCTGGATATCTTACGCGTCGACTTGTTGAAGTAGTTCAACATATTGTTGTGCGTAGAACAGATTGTGGCACTATCCGAGGGATTTCTGTGAGTCCTCGAAATAAAAATCGGATGATGTCAGAAAGAATTTTTATTCAAACATTAATTGGTCGTGTCTTAGCAGACGATATATATATAGGTTCCCGGTGTGTCGCCTTTCGAAATCAAGATCTTGGGATTGGACTTGTCAACCGATTAATAACCTTTGGAACACAATCAATATCTATTCGAACTCCCTTTACTTGTCGGAGTACATCTTGGATCTGTCGATTATGTTATGGTCGGAGCCCCACTCATGGTGACCTAGTTGAATTGGGGGAAGCCGTAGGTATTATTGCAGGTCAATCTATTGGCGAACCGGGGACTCAGCTAACATTAAGAACCTTTCATACCGGAGGAGTATTTACAGGAGGTACTGCCGAACATGTACGAGCCCCTTATAATGGAAAAATAAAATTCAATGAGGATTTGGTTCATCCTACACGTACACGTCACGGGCATCCTGCCTTTCTATGTTATATAGACTTGTCTGTAATTATTGAGAGCGAAGATATTATACATAGCGTGACTATTCCACCAAAAAGTTTTCTTTTAGTTCAAAATGATCAATATGTGGAATCAGAACAGGTGATTGCTGAGATTCGCGAGGGAACATACACTTTTCATTTTAAAGAGAGGGTTAGAAAATATATTTATTCTGACTCAGAGGGCGAAATGCACTGGAGTACTGATGTGTCCCATGCACCCGAATTTACATATAGTAATGTCCATCTCTTACCAAAAACAAGTCATTTATGGATATTATCAGGAGGTTCATGCGGATCTAGTCTAATTCTTTTTTCGATCCACAAAGATCAAGATCAAATGAACATACCCTTTCTTTCCATCGAAAGAAAATCTATTTCTAGCCTCTCAGGGAATAACGATCAAGCGAGCCAAAAATTTTTTAGTTCGTATTTTTATGATAAAAAAAAATACGGGATTCCCGATTATTCAGAATTGAATGGAATCGCAGGTACTAGTCATTATAATTTAATATATTCTGATATTTTTCATGAGAACTCGGATTTATTAGCAAAAAGGCGAAGAAATAGATTTCTCATTCCATTCCAATCGATTCAAGAGCAAGAGAAAGAATTCATACCGCATTCAGGTATCTCAATTGAAATACCCATAAATGGTATTTTCCGTAGAAACAGTATTTTTGCTTTTTTTGATGATCCTAGATACAGAAGAAAGAGTTCCGGAATTCTTAAATATGGGACTCTAAAGGCGGACTCAATCATCCAAAAAGAGGATATGATTGAGTATCGAGGAGTCCAAAAATTTAAGACAAAATACGAAATGAAAGTAGATCGCCTTTTTTT